GGTAAACTTATCAAACAGACTCTCTACCCCTCCCATTCATTTCCTTTAATTCGTCTAGGATAACAAGAGGGTTAGAAATCTTTTATTTTTTAAACCTAAACGCTCTTTTGATTTCGGAAAAAACTTTCTTTATCAATATACTGTTTCTTTTACACACACACATCTTCATTCGAGATTCGAGAAGGCTAATAGTTAGGATTCATTAAAAAACTATAGAATCCACTGATGTGGGATAAGTCCTTCCCATATCAGGCACTAATCTATTTTTAACCTCTAATTTAGATCGGGAAATTATTCAAATGAAGAACAGAAGCTCGTTGCTTTTTCTTTCTAATAATTAATTGAAGCCCTAGGGCCCCTATCCATTTATAAATATAAATTCGACCCAACTTTATTTTATGTTGTTCCAAGAATTCGAACAAAATTTTGTATCGATCCGAGAAGAATGAAATCGCCTCAGAACTGTCTATTGATACGACATGCTATTTTTTCCATTTATTCCCTTTCAGGATCAGTCGCAGTCTTACAAACTTTACCAGTGGTATAGACGAATTGTTCACTTCATCCAAATGTGTAAAAGATTCTAGCCGCACTTAAAAGCCGAGTACTCTACCGTTGAGTTAGCAACCCGAAGAAAATAGAGATGAAACTGCAACTTGTAGAGATACAATAAAAAAAAAAATGAAATTGAAACAAACAGATTATACGAGCTAATCAAACCGTAAAGAAAAATAATTAGATGAAAATACTAAGAACTTCTCAGATAAAATAAAAAAATATACCGAATTGGATAAATTGATAGAGAACCTCGTGTGTTATCTACCTTTTTTCAATCAAAAAACCTCTTAATATCAAAGAATCAAAGAAAGCATCATTTTAAATTTGAATTAAAAAAAGTAAAGCAAAAAACCTATGGGACAGAACTAACTAGACCGCGTTCACTTATTACGTTACGATGAATTATATTTGTTCGATACACTGTTGTCAATATAAATGTTGATATAAAGAATAGAGTGGAAAAATTGGATTGAATTTTTTTTTAGTCCCTAATGTATTTCAGCAATCTAAGTGGAATAAGCAAAGTAGATCCCCTGTTGGTTAATCAAATTACAATGAAAACCACCCAATTGATGAAGGAAATGTCCGAATTCGTAATAAGATTGAAAAACGAATATTTTGTCGTTCTAGACTATCGGATTTGACGGAAACAATAGTAAAAAAATACGAATACAGCAGAAAAGAAGGGGGGAAATCAAAAAAAACAAGTAGAGAAAAATTATACAAAGTTATATACAAGTTGCTACCCCCCCCCCCTTAGTATTTCTTTAATTGAATTTCATTTGATTAGGCGGAAGTTCCGTAAAAAGTTCCGCTTTCTTGAAAAGATTCTGAACAGTTCCTGTGGGTTGAGCACCCTTTTCAAGGAAATATAGAATAGCAGGAACATTTAAATAAGTTTGATTTTTCGTTGGATCATAAAAGCCCACTTTTCTAAGATCTTTTCCGTCTCTTCGGGATCGAACATCAATTGCAACGATTCGATAGATGGCTCATTGGGATAGATGTAGATGAACAATACCCCCCCCAGAACCGTATAGGAAGTTTTCTCCTCGTACGGCTCGAGAAAAATGATTTGATTCGAAGTTTTGTCTATGTATGCAATTCGAATAAATTAAATAAATTAAACGACAAATGGGACTATAAAAAAAAGCAATTAGACTATGATTTCAGTCTTTTTTTTCCTGAAAAGGAAAAAGAAACCATTCGTACTCATAACTCAAGTTGGATAATTCTTCAAATAGTTCAAAGGAAAAATTTGTAGTCAGTTTTTTTTATTGAGTAGTCTTTCCTCCTTCTGTTTGTCTCATTTAAAATTCGATTTGGATTCTTTAGTCTGATCCAACTATTGAGACTCTCGAGACAATTCAAATGGTGTTTCCTTGTTCTTAGATCCTTTAATCCTTAATTTGAAATCATTGGGTTTAGACATTACTTCGGTGCTTCTTAATTCTTTCAAACAAAATGGCAGCAACATACCCTTTTTGATTTCTTTCTAGCAAAGAATCTTATGGACAGTTAATTCGCGTGCGATAAACCTTGAATTGAAATAGAAAATATATTTACGAAGTTGTTCCAATTAATTGGCATTAACCCTAGATCCTTGTCCCCAAGAAATGAATTACTCCTTTCTACTCGAGCTCCATCGTAGACTAGTTACAACCCAACAAAAAACGAAGGGTTCAAGTGTAACAGAACAAACAATGTCGAGCCAAGAACACACTCATTACTAGACAAATGGAAAATGGTGGATTTTTAATCCACAACGGACCGTGTCCTTCAAGTCGCACGTTGCTTTCTACCACATCGTTTCAAACGAAGTTTTACCATAACATTCCTCTAATTTGGAACCGGTATCAAATTGATTTGATTCAATTATGGAATCATGAATAGTCATTGGTTCGGCTGTCGATAAACATCATAATCTTAGGCTTTTTCTTCTATATATTCTATATAATTATATTATGATATGTGGAACGATTTTTGTGAAAAAAATCTTAGCAAGAAACCATATTTATAACATAAATAATAAGAAAGAGAATAGAAAGAAAATATATAAACAAATAATAAACAAATCACTTTTTAAATCCGCATCTTCAAATAACTCAATAAGAGAAATTAAATGATTTCCTACTTTCTTTTTTCAATTTAAATTGAAAAAAGTTTCGTATTTAGACATTTAATATGTATGAAATTGGATTTCTTTTAATTTGAAGAAAATTGGACAATAAATATACCGCTTCATAGGAAGATAAGTCTTTTTAATTGACTCAGCACTGATCTAATTTCAAATAGATCAAAGAAAAAAGAAAGAAATCCAATTTCATTTTTTCATGAAATGTATAAAAAATGATGGAAGTTAAAATTTGAATCTTTCTTTTTTTTTTTACTACGAAAATAAAACGAGATTGAAAGAAAAAACATTGCCTCTACCACATATTTATATTATATATGAACTGTAACTTGATCATTTGTTTAACAGATACAGATAAATCTAGATTAACTCCTTCCTCTAGCTTCCTTCTATGGGAATAATGGAGCATAAAAAATGGATGCTGGGACGGAAGGGTTCGAACCTCCGAATAGCGGGACCAAAACTCGCTGCCTTACCACTTGGCCACGCCCCATTTGAATTTCTAATCTACGTCAACAAAGAATAATATTGGTATTGGTTGTTTGTCAACTCTAGTCCAAATATCTATAGATTGATACTGGTATTTTAATACATATATATATATAGCATTTAACTTAATTTCTTGATCATTACCTAGAATTCAATTAAGATATTGTATGAAAGTATGATTTCTTCTATTCTCCTTTGAGAATTGGAGGATTTTTGTTGAGTGGGTTCAAATAACAAGAAGGATTTTTCTCTATCTTATTAACTTTCTTCCTTTTTACTTATATCTAATATCTAAAACTCAATAAAAATACAATTATCTCCAAGAATAAAATGTCTGTTATGCTTAATACCGTAAGTTTGATCTGTATTAATTCTGCCCTTTCTTCGAGTAGTTTTTTCTTCGGCAAATTGCCCGAAGCCTATGCTTTTTTGAATCCAATCGTAAATTTTATGCCAGTTATACCTTTGTTTTTTTTTCTATTAGCTTTTGTTTGGCAAGCTGCTGTAAGTTTTCGATGAGATCCTCAATTGAAAATTCAATAATACTATACCTATCCTCGAGAAAAAATGCTAACAATTGATATTGATAACATCAGAAAAATTTAAGACTACAAGCCCTCCATTCGCACATTCAAATTGATAGTTGCCATAAATCCGGTTTTACCCCCATTTCCTCATTTTTGACCCTTTTTCCAAAGACCCTAACCCCTAATATTGGTCTCCCACAATATCTAATTTGGTTTCAGATAGAAAAAAATTTTCTGATTCTGATAATGCATTTCTAGTTCTAGAAAAACCCCATTTGTTGGTGTCAAAATAAAATATAAGACATGTGGTAGAAAAATGGAAAATCTATTCTCTTTTTTTTTTTTTCAAAAAAAATCTTGGAGATTGTGTAATGCTTACTCTGAAACTCTTCGTTTATACCATAGTGATATTTTTTGTTTCTCTCTTTATCTTTGGATTCCTATCTAATGATCCGGGGCGTAACCCTGGGCGTGAAGAATAAAAAAAAAGTTTGCTCGGTTAATTTTCAAAATTTGACAAATAAAAAAAATCATCAACGGAAACGGAAAGAGAGGGATTCGAACCCTCGGTACAAATAACTCGTACAACGGATTAGCAATCCGACGCTTTAGTCCACTCAGCCATCTCTCCCAATTGAAAAAGAAAATTACCGCATTAGCATTATATGAGTCTTTCTTTCTCTCGTTTCTTTCTCTATTCTATATATAGAATAGGGAGAGATCCGCAAATCAGGAAATTTAAATTAAAAACAAAATAAGGGGGCGCCAATAATCAAACTTAAAAAAAAATAAGGAAGACCCACTTGTATTATATTGAATTGAGTTTATTTGAATTGAGTTTATTTGAAAGGCCCTTCTTATTCTGATGACCCGGCTCGGACAGTACCCACCCAAGCCTTTTTTTGTTCCAATGAATTATAGATAAATCATTATCATTATTTATCTGAATATCGGATTTTGAAAAAAAAAAGTTTTTTTATATTATTATATCCAATTGCCTAATAGGCAAGCAAAAACCAAAAGAAAAAGGACTATTTCCATTCATTGTCTTATTCTATTTTCATTTTCCCAAAACTATCGATTCGTCCACAATGCATTTTTCTGTTATGATTTTCCTGTTTTTTTTATCTGTATCTATCAGCAAAAGAAAAAACTTTCGTTATTTTATAAAAATTTAATGAAATTCTTAAAATTTTAAGAATTTCATTAAATTTTTATTTCCCCGCGAAAAAGATAAGTACTCTTAGTTTGATGATTCTTTGAAGATCCTCTCATGATTATAGATCAATTAT